GCTATAGATAAGGGATCTCTTCCTCTGGATGTAGTACTCGAAAAAAAAACTAGATTGTGTAATGATGAAACTAAAAAAGAATACTTGCCTAAAAAGTATGATCCTTTCTCGAACGGGCCTTATCGTGGAATAATCCATTTTGTTTTTTCCCCTTCAATCATAAATCAAATTCCCATCGGAAATTCCATCGGAACTCTTTGGATAAATAAGATCCACGAGATCCTTATTGCTACTAGTTATCGAGAATTTGAAAAAAGAATAGCTGCATTTGATCGAAAATCAATATCAACGGAAATTGGTAATGGTAATTTCTTTAAATTTATTAGTGAATTTGCTGTAAAATCACCATCAGATTTCGATTTGAAAGGACTTTCTTTTTTTTCCCAACAAGAAAAAAATAATAATTATTCACAAGCAAAATTGTTATTCAATGCAGTTATAACTGATACCAACGAGCAAAAAATGAGAAACAAAGATCTTGAAATAGAAATAAAAGAAATAAGTAAAAAAGTACCTCGATGGTCATACGAATTAATTGACGAGTTAGAACAGCAAGAGAGACAAAACGAAGAAGACGCGGAAGAGGATCATCAGATTCGGTCAAGAAAAGCTAAACGTGTAGTCATTTTTACTGATAATCCGCAAAATCCCGATACTTATACTACTACCCCAGATACTAATAATTCTGATCCAACAGACGAAGTCGCTTTAATACATTATTCTCAACAATCAGATTTTCGTCGAGACATAATAAAAGGATCCACGCGCGCTCAAAGACGTAAAATAGCAATTTTGAAATTGTTTCAAGCAAATGTACATTCCCCGTTTTTTTTTGACAGAATAGACAACCCCCCCGTTTTTTTGTTTGATATCTCCGAACTTATTAAATTAATTTTTCTAAATAGGATGGGTAAAAATACAGAATTCGAAATTTTGGATTATGTGGAAGAAGATACAAACGAACAAGAGAAAAAAGAAGCGGACAAAAGAGCGACGGACAGACTAGAAGATCAAGCACGAATAGAAATAGCGGAAGCCTGGGATAGCATTATATTTGCTCAAATAATAAGAGGTTCAATCTTAGTAACACAATCAATTCTTAGAAGATATATTATATTACCGTCATTGATAACAGCTAAAAATATGGGTCGTATGCTATTATTTCAATTTCCCGAGTGGTCCGAGGATTTAAAAGATTGGAAGAGGGAAATGCATGTTAAATGCACCTATAATGGTGTTCAATTATCGGAAACAGAATTTCCAAAAAACTGGTTAATAGATGGTATTCAAATAAAAATATTATTTCCTTTCCGTTTGAAACCTTGGCACAGATCTAAATCAGCCTACCCTTATAGGGATCTACTAAAAAAAAAAGATAAAAAAAACGATGATTTTTGTTTTTTAACAGTTTTGGGAATGGAAGCTGAACTACCTTTCGGTTCTCCACGAAAAAGATCTTCATTTTTTGACTCCGTTTTAAAAGAACTAAGAAAAAAAATTCTGAAATGGAAAACTAATTCTTTTCTAATTCTAATAGAAAGAACAAATTTCGTTCTAATAATCTCAAAAGAAATAAAGACATGGATTATAAAAAACATTATCTTTATACAAAAAATAATTAAAGAACTATTAAAAATAAATCCAACGCGATTTTTGGGGTTGAAAGAAGTATCTCGATCGAATGAAACTAAAAAAGATTCGAAAATCAGTAATAGTATTATTCATGAATCGTCCACTCAAATTAAACCCCTCGATTGGACAAATTATTCACTGACGGAAAAAAAAATAAAAGATCTAACTGATAGAACAAATCGAATCAGAACTCAAATAGGGAAAATTCTAAAAGACAAGAAAAACAAAAAAAGTAATGATGCTGAAAGATTTGAATCTCCAAAAATTTGTGAGCCGATGTTTAAAAGAAGAAATATTCGATTAATCCGTAAATCCATTTTTTTTATAAAATTTTTCTTTGAAAGAATATATATATATATCTTATTATTTATTATTAATATTCTTCAGATCAATACACCACTTTTTCTTGAATCAAAAAATATCTATATGAGTAAATACATTTCCACTATTAAAGCCAATCAAGAAGGTATTGATAAAACAAATCAAAATACAATTAACTTTAGAAAGTACCTTTCTAATCTTAGTAAGAATTCACAGAACTTATCCTCTTTGTCACAAGCATATGTCTTTTACAAATTATCACAAATCCAAGTTATTAACTTGTATAAGTTACGATTTGTCCTTCAATATAATGGAACATCTCTTTTTCTTATAAACGAAATAAAAGATTATTTTGGAGCCCAAGGAATATTGCATTTTGAATTCCAAAATAAAAAAATTCGAAATTTTGGAATAAATAAATGGAAAACGGGGTTAAGGGGTCATTATCAATATAATTTATCTAAGATTAGATGGTCTAAATTAGTACCAGGAAAATGGCGAAATAAAGTTAATCAAGGTTGGATGGCCCAAAATAAAGATTTAAACAAACGGGATTCTTATGAAAAAGACCAAGTAATTTATTATAAAAAAGAAAATGATTATAAATTACCAAATCAAAAAGACTATGGATATGATCTTTTATCATATAAATCTATATCTTATGAAGATACGAAAAACTCATCTATTTATGTATCAACATTACAAGTAAATAATCACCAATGGATTTCTTCTAATTACAACACAAGGAAATACAAATTATTTGAATTATTTGATGGAATGGGAGATATTCTTAGCAATAATTATATAGGAAAAAAGGGTATTGTGGATATGGATAAAAATCCGGATAGAAAATATGGGGATTGGAAAATGATCCATTTTTGTCTTAGAAATATGGTCGATATTGAGACCTGGATCAATACCAACAGCCATAAAAAGACTATTAATGGCAAAAAAATAGAGAAGAAAGGTCTGACGATTCATCAACAAATAAAGCCTTCCAATAAAAAAGGGTTTGATTGGATGGGAATGAATGAACAAATACGAAATCGTCCCATATCGAATCTTAAACTTTGGTTCTTCCCAGAATTTGCACTCCTTTATAATTCATATAAAATGAAACCCTGGTTCATACCCATCAAATTACTCCTTTTAAATTTTAATGGAGATGTAAATATTAGTGCAACTAAAAATAGCAATGAAAATCCAAAAAAGGATCTGTCATCGAATAAAACAAACTATCTTGATATTGAATTAGAAAATAGAAAGAAAAAAGAAAAAGAATCTCCAACCCGAGGGAATCCTAGATCAGATGCACAAAACCGAAGGAATCACGGATCAGTTCAAGAAAAAGATCTTGAAGAAGATTATGGGTTGGGATCAAACATAAAAAAACGTAGAAAGAAAAAAGAATATCAAAGCAATACAGAAGCAGAACTCCATTTATTTCTTAAAAGATATTTGCTTTTTCAATTGAGATGGGATGATTCTTTAAATCAAAGAATGCTCAATAATATCAAGGTATATTGTTTCCTGCTTAGATTGATAAACCCAAAAGAAATCGCTATATCCTCTATTCAACGAGGAGAAATGAGTCTGGATATAATGCTGATTCAGAACGATTTAACTCTTACAGAATTAATGAGAAAGAGTATATTTACTATTGAACCGGTGCGTCTGTCTGTTACAAAGGATGGAAAATTTCTTATGTATCAAACCATAAGTATTTTATTCGTTCATAAGATTAAGGACAAAACTAATCAAGGAAACCAAGAAAAAAGATATATTGATAAATCCATTGCAAGACATCAAAAAATAACCGAAAATAAAAAAAAAAATCATTATGTTTTGCCCGTTCCTGAAAATATTTTATCACTTAGACGTCGTAGAGAGTTTAGAATTCTAATTTGTTTAGATTCCCAAAATGGGAACGGTCACGATAGAAATCTAGTATTTTGCGATGGGAAAAATGTAAAAAACTGCGATCAATTTTTGGATAAAAGCACAAATCTTGAGATAGAGAAAAAGAAATTAATAAAATTATTTCTTTGGCCAACCTATCGATTAGAAGATTTAGCTTGTATGAATCGCTATTGGTTTGATACCACTAATAGCAGCCATTTCAATATGGTAAGAATACATATGTATCCAAAATGAAAGAGGGTGATAGATTTTATCTATATATCCCGTATCATATCTGATATATGAAAGCAACCGCATATACACACATATCCACATGTGCTATCTTACATTTCATTCTTATATTATTATTGATACTAATTCAAGGACGTTGACGTATCAATTAAATCTATAAATAACTCAACGGAATCCTTTTATTTTATTTTAATTATTTCCATTTTTAGCTCTAAAACTTATTATCTTTTATAAGTGCTGTCCTTTTATTTTATATTTCTATACTATACGACTTAAATTGAAAATTAGATTGATCATTGACTCATTTTTTTGATAAAAAACCGATTTGATAAAATTAGGAGTCCATAATTTAATTAAGTATACCCGATTCCAGTGGTTGGCATTATTATAATTTTTTTTCTGATCGGTAAAATTTTATATCTTTAAACAAGAAAATAAAAAGGGGGAGAATTTTTAGTTTTATGGTAAAAAATGCATTCAGTTCAGTTTTTTTGCAAGAAGAAAAAGAAAAAAACCAGGGGTCTGTTGAATTTCAAGTTTTCAGTTTCACCAATAAGATACGAAGACTTACTTCACATTTAGAATTGCACAGAAAAGACTATTTATCTCAGCGAGGTCTACGTAAAATTCTGGGAAAACGTCAACGATTGCTGGCTTATTTGTCAAAGAAAAATAGAGTACGTTATAAAGAATTAATCGGTCGGTTGGATATTCGGGAACTAAAAACTCACTAATTTGAAGAACCCTAATTATTTTATTTATTATATCTATATCTTGAATTTGGATAAATTTATTTTTGTTTTCAGTAATTCATGTAAGAATGAATCGAGGAAAAACCTATGAATGTACCAGCTACCAGAAAAGACCTCATGATAGTAAATATGGGTCCTCACCACCCATCCATGCATGGGGTTCTTCGGCTCATCATTACTCTAGATGGTGAAGATGTTATTGACTGTGAACCAATATTGGGTTATTTACACAGAGGGATGGAAAAAATTGCGGAAAACCGAACAATTGTACAGTATCTCCCTTATGTAACACGTTGGGATTATTTAGCTACTATGTTCACAGAAGCAATAACCGTAAATGCACCAGAGCAATTAGGAAATATTCAAGTACCGAAGAGAGCCAGCTATATCAGAGTAATTATGTTGGAGTTGAGTCGTATAGCTTCTCATTTATTATGGCTTGGTCCCTTTATGGCAGATATTGGTGCACAAACCCCTTTCTTCTATATTTTTAAAGAAAGAGAATTAGTATATGATTTATTCGAAGCTGCCACTGGGATGAGAATGATGCATAATTATTTTCGTATCGGAGGAGTGGCTGTTGATCTACCTCATGGTTGGATAGATAAATGTTTGGATTTCTGTGATTATTTTTTAACAGGGATTTCTGAATATCAAAAACTTATTACACGAAATCCTATTTTTTTAGAACGAATTGAGGGAGTGGGCATTATTAATGGAGAGGAAGCAATAAATTGGGGTTTATCAGGACCAATGCTACGAGCTTCCGGAATACAATGGGATCTTCGTAAAATTGATAATTATGAGTGTTATGACGAATTTGATTGGGAAATAAAATGGCAAAAAGAAGGAGATTCATTAGCTCGTTATTTAGTACGAATCAATGAAATGACGGAATCTATAAAAATTATTCAACAAGCTCTGGAAGGAATTCCAGGGGGGCCCTATGAGAATTTAGAAATCCGATGCTTTGATCGAGTAAGCGATCCTGAATGGAATGGTTTTGGATATAGATTCATTAGTAAAAAACCTTCGCCCACTTTTGAATTACCGAAACAGGAACTTTATGTGAGAGTCGAAGCACCAAAGGGAGAGTTGGGAATTTTTTTGATAGGAAATCAAAGTGTTTTTCCTTGGCGATGGAAAATCCGACCACCCGGTTTTATCAATTTGCAAATTCTTCCTCAGTTAGTTAAAAGAATGAAATTGGCTGATATTATGACGATACTAGGTAGTATAGATATCATTATGGGAGAAGTTGATCGTTGAAATGATAATTGATACAACAGAAGTACAAGATATCAATTCGTTTTCAAAATTGGAATCCTTAAAGGAGGTCTATGGGATTATATGGATGCTTATCCCTAGCTTGACTCTTGTATTGGGAATTACAATAAGTGTACTAGTAATTATATGGTTAGAAAGAGAAATATCCGCAGGGATACAACAACGTATTGGACTTGAATACGCCGGCCCTTTTGGAATTCTCCAAGCGCTAGCAGATGGGATAAAACTACTTTTAAAAGAAAATATTATTCCATCTAGAGGAGATACCAGTTTATTCAGTATCGGACCATCCATAGCGGTCATATCAATTCTACTAAGTTATTCGGTAATTCCTTTTGGCTATCACCTTGTGCTAGCCGATCTCAATATTGGTGTTTTTTTATGGATCGCTATTTCAAGTATTGCTCCCATTGGACTACTTATGTCAGGATATGGATCAAATAATAAATATTCCTTTTTGGGTGGTTTACGAGCTGCTGCTCAATCGATTAGTTATGAAATACCATTAACTCTATGTGTATTATCAATATCTCTACGTGCGATTCGTTGAGACATAAACTTTTCCTATTTCTTTTGACTTTATTTCTAGGAAAGGTTTGAATAGATATCCTCATTTATTTGTTTATCGTTTGGGTTGACGAACTAAATCAGATAGTTATATGAGTGAAAGAAAACAGCTTAGAAGTTCGCAGTAAAAAGATCGAGTCTCATTTCCTATGTACCAGGATTAAGCAAAAGTAACTATAAGCAGTAGAGACTGTTTACCCCAAGATTGGTTGATTGGACATCATATCATAGCTTGAAGCGGGTGCAAAAGATCAACTGTATGGAGTTTTCACTATCGTTTGTATGTATTTACATACATGTATTACCATAACGGGTGATTCCACAAAAATAAGTGGATGGTTAGAAACACCAAAATTACACAAAGGATTAGTAATAGAGATTATGTAAATTATCCAAAGGGACATTTCTGCATAATAAGGAATACTAATTGGGGCTTTAAGTTGGTAGAAATGATCAGGTAGTACTCCCTATGATTCCCGATCCAGAGTATGTTCCTATCCACCAATTAAAGAAATAACTATTAGGAACGAAATAATCCTTTACTTTTTTTTCAATACCCTTTTGAGAAAGACGAGTAGGAACGAAAAAAAAAGAATGAAATAAAAAAAGAGAGATCTTTTTATTTTTTCTAATATATCTATATAATGTAATGTCTAATTCTTTTTCGTAATCAAAACTATGGGTTGCAATATCTATGGATATTTATATTTACAAAAAAAGTATTTTATTTAAGGATTTCGTTATTACTCAAAAAAAATTATTAATATAATAAATTAAATAAAGTGATAAA